CTCTTATAATGTTTTTGAAAACTTCATTAATTAATTTAGAGCATCCCTTATTCGCGGATAGTATCTTATCTATCTTTCAAAGTTAGAAGAAAGAAGGAATCGCTCGATTTCATTTTCCTGAATGACACAATTACAATATATATTTCTGTCGATCAGCTATTATGCAAAGCAAATCCTTTTCGAATAGATCCTTATCCTTACTCTACTCTATTTAGTATCTCATCAAAGTTGAATTTTTTCTAAGTCCATTAGAATAAGTTCTATTTTATCAAAAGATTTCCCTCTATTTTTTTTTTGTTTGTTCACTACTTTCTATATGTATACGTAATAAATATAAAAAAAGGGTTCTGATAAACATGGAAAAAATAGAAACTAATAAGGATAGTAATTTTTGACGAACGGGATCAAAAACCGTTTTTATGTAGACACAAGAAAGAAATGTAGAAAATTCCTTTCTTGTGTCAAAGAAAAGACTAAGAAGAAGAAGGCGAATAATCCTTTGTTTTCTATTCTCCACTTACTTATCTTATGTTTAGTATCCAGTGAAATTTTAGATGTTATTCTATTAGAATAGAAAAAGATTGATCCATTCTATGACATTTCAATCTCACAAGAGTGACCTAGTGACACCGCTCAAATTTGGCTTGAAAAAAAAAAGAAGGGATAAAGTCAAATAATCTTCTTCACAATATACATACTATGACTAGGAATGCGGTACAAATAATTCCCGATATCGACATCTGGAATAGAAACAAGCAAAAAGCTTTTCATAATTTTTGATCATACATAACATATACAGAACATAATTGAATTCCCAAAACAAGAATTTGATTCTTTTTACGAACTTGATATTGGAAATCCGAGAATCTAGAAATTCATTTCGGACAATTGAACCTTCTCAAACTGTTTCTTCTTAAGAACCAAAAATATTTGTGCCAAAATAACAGATGCCAAGAAGAACAAAAGGCCTTGAACACGGAATGGATCTTGAAGTACTATTTCCGCATCCCCTTGACCAAATCCACCCACATTAGGATTACTCGTTAATGGCTGATCAACTTTGATAGATTCGCCTTCGGAAACAAGAAGTTCTGGCCCTGGGGGGATAATATCAACCACTTGACGTTCATCTGACGCATCCGATATGGTTATTTCGTACCCCCCTTTTTCTTTTCGTATGATTTTACTTACTACACCAGCCGCTGTAGCATTATAAACTGTATTGTTACTCTTGCTCCCATCGGGATAAATCTGACCCCTTCCTCTGTTCCCACCTACATATATGGGATATTTTAAGAAGTGAACATCTTTATTAGTAGCGGGGTCCGGGGAAAGAATAGGAAAGGTGACTTCACTATATTTCTGACCAGAAACAGGACCTATCACAAGAATATTTTTTTTAGTGGGGCGATAGCTCTGAAAAGACAGATTTCCTATCTTTTCTTTCATCTCGGGCGAAATACGATCGGGGGGGGCTAATTCAAATCCCTCAGGTAAAATAAGAACAGTCCCCACATTCAAACCTCCCTTTTTACCATTAGCAAGAACTTGTTTAACTTGCATATCATAAGGAATTCGAACAACCGCTTCAAATACAGTATCAGGAAGTACCGCTTGCGGAACCTCAATATCCACGGGCTTATTAGCTAAATGGCAATTGGCACATACAATACGCCCGGTCGCTTCTCGTGGATTTTCATAACCCTGCTGTGCAAAAATGGGATATGCATTGGAAATGGATGTCCGAGTTATGATATATATCATTAGCGATACGGAAATAGATCGAATAATCTCTTTCTTTATCCAAGAAAAGGTGTTTTTAGTTTGCATGGTCCAATCATTGATCCCGAAAATTTATACAATAAAATTAGGTAGGTCGCTTGTATAGTTCCCTATCCACAATTCTGCTATTTACTGTACTGAAATCATTTTACTGGAATATAGGAGTAGGAGAAATCCCTGTAGGGTAGAAAGAGTAAGTACGTCTTAAAATTGAAATGCTTTGCTTATGTACCTTATGTTACAAAGTAAGAAATATTATAGTTGGATCAGTCATTCATTGAATGATAAATCACTACAAGTGATGGAGATACACGATTTAAATACCGGAAGATCCAATATTTTAAAATTGTATCCAGAATGACTGGAAAAGTAGAAACAAGACCAGATATAATTTGATCGTTGTGAGCAAATCCAAAATCTTTGTAGACATAGCCAATCATTAGTTCCCAACCATGGGGCGAATGGAATCCGATACATAAATCAGTTAATAAAAGAATAGAAAAAGCTTTTATTGTGTCACTTAAGTTATATAGGAATTCTTGAACCCAAGAGTTAAGAATAGCAAGTTCTTCATTACCCAGAATAGAATAACCACTTAAAATAATGAAAGAGGTTATATTTGTCGATAAGTGCAAAATCATATGGATATGATCCTCATTGTGCATCTTGATCAATTGGATCGTTTCTTTGTGGATTCCTATACGAAGTGTTTGTAGATGTGTTTCCGGGTATTCTTTTATCATTTCGTCCAAGAGTAAGAGTTCTTCCAATTCTATGAATTTTTCTAGAATACTCTTTTCTTGAATATCAGTCAAGAAAGTTTCGGATTGCCTAGTATTCCACCAATTAGTAATCCAAAATTCAAGACATTTATTAAATGAGAGAGAGATCCACCAGGGCAAAAATACTCTAGATGTAAGATATAGAAGAGGAAGAAATGCTTTCTTTTTTTTTTTTGCCATTTTTTCATCTTTGAATTGTTAATGAACCCACCTCATTTGTTGAATCTATGTGATCTACTATTTCTATTAACCCTAAGTTCTATTCCAAGGCATCGGACCTATGAATCTATTCCCTGTTTTTTATTTGTGATTTAGTAATGAGTCCTTGAATTTAGAAAGAATACAGAAATAGAATAAGAGCCCGTTTCGAATGAAGAAATAAGAAAAAAATATTGTTTCCAGATACCTCAATTGAATTGATCAAATTCGAAGCCCTTTTCGATGAATGCTTGAAAGAACCAACCAATTCAAGCAAGTAATGAATATTATTCGGATTTCAAGCCAAAAGAACTCCCCTTGTCCTTTCTATCAAAAAAGAAAATCTTTCGAAAAAAAAAAATGGCCGGCTACCCACAGTTATAGTCCAGGAAAAATGGAGCGAGATTTATGAAGAATATTCTGATCTAACGATCACAAATTCAAAAACTAATGATCAAAAATGAGTGGCAAAACAAGACAGAAAAGTTATCCTTATAAGAGATACAAGCAGTCCTTTGCCTTTGATCATTAAGAAACACAAAAGAAAAGATAAAAAAAAAGAAAGGTCGATTGACAAAAGAAAGGAGAGAGCATTTACAAGATATGATCTATTTGTATCTAACCTATCAATTCATATTGAAAATAAAAAGAGAAATCCTTTATTCCGAAATGTTTTGATATACGAGATGAATCTATTATTTTATTTCGATTTGTTACTTTTACTTGTTTTTTACTGAATTGAGTTGAGTGGATTTCCATACGCATAAATTATTTTTTATGCGGACAAAAAAAGTTTCGTTTTATGGATGTTCCATATACGTCTACTTTGGATCGAATGAACGTTCTGAAAAAACTTTATTAAGCTATGCTATGCTGAAGAAAGAAAAGAGAATTCTTGAATTTTTTCCCTGCCGATGGGAAAGAATTTCTTCTTCAGTTCAAGTTCATTTCAAAATACTTCAATCGGTACGCGCAAGAAATAGGCCAATTCGGCGGCTTTTTGCTCAATTTCACGCGGAGTCAAATTCTCATCAGTACGCGTCAAGGGAACGGCCCCCTGTCCTTTGATTTCCATATAAAGGACACGACGAGCATAAATACCCTCTTTAACTTCTATTCGGATGGACTGAATATCTTTCATACGAAATCGTAGGAAGATGCGACGATTTTTTCCAGGAAATCCCCAACGAAAAATACACACTATTCCTTCTTTTCTATCGAATCGATCATAGCCACTACCTACATTCCACGAAATTGTGCACCACAAATAGGAACTAATAAAGAGACCTGCGATACCGTAGAAAGACATCACGATCCCTTGTGGAAAAAAAAGAATTTGTTGAGAGGGAACTAAAGATATCAAATTCTTACCGAGATAACTGGAAGATCCAACTAATACGAATCCTAGTGAACCTAAAAAAAGGATAAAGGCCCAGCAGAAATTACTTATTTTTCGAGACCCCACTATAAGTTCTATCCATATATGTTCTGATCGCCAACTCATACTAGATCCAGTTGCATTTTATTGGAATTGAGAAAATAGTCCAAATGAATTTGACTTTCCTTTTTTTGTTTCCGAAGTAACTCTCATCAACTAGCATCATTCGGATGTAACCCTTTAGGAGTAATTCATCTAATTGGTTAGATCCAATTGGTTAGGTCTAAAATAAGAATATCCCTTTTCTATGATCTCCTATAGATATCCACATATAGATACATTGACTTTACATTTCATACATCCACCTCGATTCCGATCTATTTGAAAATTGCTATAATTTATTTACCCATATATTTACGCATACATAAGATCTATGTTCGGAGGAAACCGCCATATTCTACTACTACTAAATAGATATCTGTGTTATCTATATCTAAGTCTTGAAAAAAAATAGATAAGATTTGCACCTATCGAATCTAAAAAATCTTGTTTTTTTGAACATGAAGAGATAAAGAAGCCATTGCAATTGCCGGAAATACTAGGCCCACTAAAGGCACAAAGAGAGAGGGTAAGTTGTTAAGAGTTGTCATAGAATGGGTACCTCGATTTAATATTTGTACCTGTTATTGTTAGAAAGATATCTTAGAATAATTATAATTCGTATCTAATTAGATTGAGTATATCTAAGTGAGTATATATACTAAATAATAAGTGCAAGGAATAAATAATTAAATAAATGAGACTTATTCTTCTTTATCTTTCTACATGAAATATAGAAATATACGTATGATAATCTATTCTATTCTTGTCTTAAAATTAGAATTGAATTCTCATTTTTATTTTATTTAATAAATAAAGAAATAAAGAGTTTCTTACAAATTCCCGAAGGATTCGTTAGAATTCAATCCAACAACAGGATTCTTAGTAAAAATAGAGATTCTCGGAAGATAGAGTAGAAAGAAAAGATACTCTATATCTATATTTTCTATATTTGAATTATATATACTATATATACGAAGCAAGAAGGAAAGATGACCTTAGGTTTATTTTATTTGCCTTGCCCAATTTGAATTTCGAAGAAGGAACCATTTTTTTTATCTTGTTGATAGAGATAGAGGTTTCCTAATTAATAATCAGTAATATCGGTATAAAAAAAAGAATTATCCGCACGATTCTTTATACAATTTACAATTAAATATTATGATTATGTCACCAAAGAAAAAAGAAATTCTTCCTTAGAATTTTTACTTTGATTCCGATAAACTATCTAATTGTTCGCTACAAATACAAAAATGTAACTAAATTAAATAAAAATAATTTGACTTAAGGCTCTACTTAACTTAATAAGTGAATTTTAATTCAAAGGAAAAAAAGCGTGAAGCTTAAATAACTCACTCAGAACACCCTTTAAAGGATTACGTGGTACAATTGGATCGAATAAGCCCTTATCGAATAAATATTCAGCCGCTTGTGAACCTTCAGGTACTATCTTATTCAATGTTTGTTCAATTACTCTTTTACCTGCGAATGCAATATAAGCATTCGGTTCGGCAATAATGATATCCCCCAACATCCCAAAACTAGCCGTTACCCCACCAGTAGTAGGAGATGTAAGGATTGATACATAGAATAACTTTTTATGGGATTGATAATCATATAAAGCAGCAGATATTTTAGCCATTTGCATCAAGCTCAAGCTTCCTTCTTGCATACGTGCTCCTCCGGAAGCACACACTAGAATCAGAGGTAACAATTTATTGGTAGCGTACTCGATCAAACGGGTGATTTTCTCGCCTACTACGGATCCCATACTACCCCCCATAAACTGAAAATCCATAACTCCAATTGCTATGGGAATACCGTTTAGTCGACCTGTGCCTGTTTGAACAGCATCGGTTAATCCTGTCTTTCTTTGATAAGAATCAATACGATCTTTATAAGGTTCCTCCTCCGAATGAAATTCAATAGGATCCAGAGAAACCATGTCTTCATCCATAGGATCCCAAGTACCTGGATCAATCGAAAGTTCGATTCGATCTGAACTACTCATTTTCAAATGATATCCACATTGGTCACAAATATTCATTTTGGACTTCAAAAGTTTCTTATAATTTAATCCATAACAATTTTCGCATTGAACCCACAAATGCCTATATTTTTGAGTCAAATCGAAATCAGTAGAATTTTCTCTTCGAGTGAAATCAATACCATTCCTGCTAGTTCTTATACTGGAGCTCCCCCTTTCATTACTATTTCTACTTTCACCATAAATGGAACTATAAATGTAACTGTCACTGGAATTGTCACTACTACTTAAAAAGGAACTCTCAATACAAATTTGAGAACCAAGATAAGAGTTAATGCACCTAGTAATGTGATTATTCCAACTGTATTTAGTATCATACATGGAATGATCACAGGGCGGATCGTCATTCTTCGATCCATTCTTCAGATAAGCATAAGTCCAATAACTAAAAAAAGAACTTTCTCGTTCACTCAGTAAAGAAGGATCATTGTCAATCTCAAAAATTTGATTAGTAATATCCAAATATATGGAATAAATATTCCTATTACTATCTCTAACTAAAAAGGTGTCATCAGAGATAAAATTACGAACGTCCCTGACACCCACTAAATGATTAGCATTACTGTAACTAGAACTTTCACTCCAACTATGAATCTTTTTATCCATATCGTTTATAACCGGATCCTCACTTACACTGGTTTTTTCAATAGGATCACCAAACCTATCGATTGATTTACTTAGCCCACACCTGTATTCTAATTTTCCTTTATACAACATCGAATTGAACCACCATTTTTCCATAGAACTTTCTTGCCCCTATTTACGTGAAAATACAATAGATGAATAGTCATTCGATGAAAAATCATTTGAATATTTCATTTTATATCGGAATAAGCATAGAGATCCAATCACTAGATCATTAACTAATAAAATAAGGAATGAGTTTTGAAAAAAGGATTTTCTTTTGTTTTGTGGGAACCCGGAGTATTACTTCACTATAACTATATAGTTATGATGGAACTCTTTTTTATTATAGAATATTCTAAATATTTTTTTTAATTCGAAATTGAAATAGCGATTTCCTTCATCTTGTGTCAAATTCGCATCGAAAAAAAGAAATATTTGTTCTCTTTTATCAATAACTTTTTTCGTAAAATCTCGTCTATTCCAACACGGAACGAAAAGGACAATATACAGGATGGGTAGAAAAGGTTGTGATACTTGACTCCATTCATGATCCGAAACTAAGGGATTAAAAGAATACACCAATCCTA